TCGCAACAATGGTTATTCTCTACTAATCATAAAGATATTGGTACTTTATATTTCATTTTTGGAGCTTGATCAGGAATAATTGGAACTTCATTAAGAATTTTAATTCGAGCAGAATTAGGTCACCCAGGAGCATTAATTGGTGATGATCAAATTTATAATGTAATTGTTACAGCTCATGCATTTATTATAATTTTTTTTATAGTAATACCTATTATAATTGGAGGATTTGGAAATTGACTTGTTCCATTAATATTAGGAGCTCCCGATATAGCTTTTCCTCGAATAAATAATATAAGTTTTTGATTATTACCTCCTGCTTTAACATTATTATTAGTAAGTAGAATAGTAGAAAATGGAGCTGGAACTGGTTGAACTGTTTACCCTCCATTATCATCTAATATTGCACATGGAGGAGCTTCTGTTGATTTAGCTATTTTTTCTCTTCATTTAGCTGGAATTTCATCTATTCTAGGTGCAGTAAATTTTATTTCTACTGTAATTAATATACGATCAACTGGAATTACCTTTGATCGAATACCTTTATTTGTTTGATCTGTAGTAATTACTGCTCTTTTATTATTATTATCATTACCTGTATTAGCTGGAGCTATTACTATATTATTAACTGATCGAAATTTAAATACTTCATTTTTTGATCCTGCTGGAGGAGGAGATCCAATTTTATATCAACATTTATTTTGATTTTTTGGTCATCCAGAAGTTTATATTTTAATTCTTCCTGGATTTGGTATAATTTCTCATATTATTAGTCAAGAATCAGGAAAAAAGGAAACATTTGGATCTTTAGGAATAATTTATGCTATATTAGCTATTGGATTATTAGGATTTATTGTTTGAGCTCATCATATATTTACTGTTGGAATAGATGTTGATACTCGAGCTTATTTCACTTCAGCAACAATAATTATTGCTGTTCCTACTGGAATTAAAATTTTTAGTTGATTAGCTACTCTTTATGGAGCTCAATTAACTTATTCACCTGCAATTTTATGAGCTTTAGGATTTGTATTTTTATTTACAGTAGGAGGATTAACAGGAGTTGTATTAGCAAATTCTTCTATTGATATTATTTTACATGATACTTATTATGTAGTAGCTCATTTTCATTATGTTTTATCAATAGGAGCTGTATTTGCTATTATAGCAGGATTTATTCACTGATACCCTCTATTTACTGGATTAACATTAAATAATAAACTTTTAAAAAGTCAATTTATTATTATATTTATTGGAGTTAATTTAACATTTTTCCCTCAACATTTTTTAGGATTAGCAGGAATACCTCGTCGATATTCTGATTATCCTGATGCATATACAACTTGAAATGTTATTTCTACTATTGGATCTACAATTTCATTATTAGGAATTTTATATTTCTTTTATATTATTTGAGAAAGATTAATTTCTCAACGACAAGTTATTTTTCCTATTCAATTAAATTCATCAATTGAATGATTACAAAATACTCCACCTGCTGAACATAGTTATTCTGAATTACCTTTATTAACAAATTTCTAATATGGCAGATTAGTGCAATGGATTTAAGCTTCATATATAAAGTAATTTACTTTTGTTAGAAACAAATGTCAACATGAGCTAATTTAGGTTTACAAGATAGTTCTTCACCTTTAATAGAACAATTAATTTTTTTTCATGATCATGCACTTTTAATTCTAGTAATAATTACAGTATTAGTAAGATATTTAATATTAATATTATTTTTTAATAATTATGTAAATCGATTTTTACTTCACGGACAAACAATTGAAATTATTTGAACAATTCTTCCTGCTATTATTTTATTATTTATTGCTTTTCCATCATTACGATTACTTTATTTATTAGATGAAATTAATGAACCTTCAATTACATTAAAAGCAATTGGACATCAATGATATTGAAGTTATGAATATTCAGATTTTGTTAATATTGAATTTGATTCTTATATAATTCCTACAAATGAATTAATAATAGATAACTTTCGATTACTAGATGTTGATAATCGAGTAATATTACCAATAAATTCTCAAATTCGAATTTTAGTAACAGCTGCAGATGTTATTCATTCATGAACTATTCCTGCTTTAGGAGTAAAAGTAGATGGAACTCCAGGTCGATTAAATCAAACTAATTTTTTAATCAATCGACCTGGATTATTCTATGGACAATGTTCAGAAATTTGTGGAGCAAATCATAGATTTATACCTATTGTAATTGAAAGAATTCCTGTAAATTATTTTATTCAATGAACTTCTAATGTTAATTCTTCATTAGATGACTGAAAGCAAGTACTGGTCTCTTAAACCATTATATAGTAAATTAGCACTTACTTCTAATGAAAAAATTAGTTAAATATATAACATTAGTTTGTCAAACTAAAATTATTAATTAATTAATATTTTTTAATTCCACAAATAGCACCAATTGGTTGATTAAGTTTATTTATTATTTTTTCAATTGCATTTATAATTTTTAATATAATAAATTATTATTCATATAATCCTAATATACCTAAATCTAATTTAATTAATAAAAATAAATTAATTAATTCAATAAATTGAAAATGATAACTAATTTATTTTCTGTATTTGATCCTTCTTCAAGAATTTTCAATTTATCATTAAATTGAATAAGAACTTTCTTAGGAATTTTAATAATTCCTTCAATATATTGATTAATACCTTCACGATATCATATTTTTTGAAATAACATTTTATTAACTCTTCATAAAGAATTTAAAACTTTACTTGGGCCAATAGGAATAAATGGTTCTACTTTCATTTTTGTTTCTTTATTTTCAATAATTTTATTTAATAATTTTATAGGATTATTTCCATATATTTTTACTAGTACTAGTCATTTAACTTTAACTCTTACATTAGCTCTTCCTTTATGATTATGTTTTATATTATTTGGATGAATTAATAATACTCAACATATATTTGCTCACTTAGTTCCACAAGGAACTCCTGCAATTTTAATACCTTTTATAGTATGTATTGAAACTATTAGAAATGTAATTCGACCCGGAACTTTAGCAGTTCGATTAACAGCTAATATAATTGCAGGACATTTACTTTTAACTTTATTAGGTAATACTGGACCTTCTCTTTCAATAATTTTATTAAGTCTTTTATTAATTGTACAAATTGCACTACTAGTTTTAGAATCTGCTGTAGCAATAATTCAATCTTATGTATTCGCAGTTTTATCTACTTTATATTCTAGTGAAGTAAATTAATGTCAACTCATTCAAATCATCCTTTTCACTTAGTAGATTATAGACCATGACCTTTAACAGCTTCAATTGGAGCAATAACAACAGTTGCAGGAATAGTAAAATGATTTCATCAATATGATAATTCATTATTTTTATTAGGTAATATTATTACTATCTTAACTGTATATCAATGATGACGAGATGTATCTCGAGAAGGAACATTTCAAGGATTACATACTTTAGCAGTTACTACAGGATTACGATGAGGAATAATTTTATTTATTCTTTCAGAAGTTTTATTTTTTGTATCATTTTTTTGAGCTTTTTTTCATAGAAGTTTATCACCATCAATTGAACTAGGAGCAATATGACCTCCTTTAGGTATTACTCCTTTTAATCCTTTTCAAATTCCTCTTTTAAATACAGTAATTTTATTAACTTCAGGAATTACTGTAACTTGAGCTCATCATAGTTTAATAGAAGGAAATCATTCTCAAACTACACAAGGACTTTTTTTTACAGTTCTTTTAGGAATCTATTTTACAATTCTTCAAGCATATGAATATATTGAAGCTCCTTTTACAATTGCAGATTCTGTTTATGGATCTACATTTTTTATAGCAACAGGATTTCATGGAGTTCATGTTTTAATTGGAACTACTTTTTTATTAATTTGCTTAATTCGTCATCTAAATAATCATTTTTCAAAAAATCATCATTTTGGATTTGAAGCTGCTGCATGATATTGACATTTTGTTGATATTGTATGATTATTTCTTTATGTATCAATTTATTGATGAGGAGGATAAATAATTATTTATATAGTATAAAAAGTATATTTAACTTCCAATTAAATGGTCTATTATATAATAGTATAAATAATCTTTTCTATTTTAATTATTAGAACAATTATTATATTAATTTCCATAATTGTAATATTATTAGCTTCAATTTTATCTAAAAAAACTATTGTTGATCGAGAAAAATCTTCACCTTTTGAATGTGGATTTGACCCAAAATCATCATCACGATTACCTTTTTCACTACGATTTTTTTTAATTACAATTATTTTTTTAATTTTTGATGTAGAAATTGCCTTAATTCTTCCAACTATTATAATTATTAATTTTTCAAATTTAATAACTTGATCTATTACTTTAATTATTTTTATTTTAATTCTTTTATTAGGACTTTATCATGAATGAAATCAAGGAATATTAAATTGATCAAATTAAGGGTTGTAGTTAATTATAACATTTGATTTGCATTCAAAAAGTATTGAATTTCAATCTACCTTGAATATGAAGCGATATATTGCAATTAGTTTCGACCTAATCTTAGGTAAATTACCCTTATTCTTTATATTAATTTAATTGAAGCCAAAAAGAGGCTTATCACTGTTAATGATAGAATTGAGTATTAACTCCAATTAAATATTGAAGTATGATGTTCAAGTAAAAGCTGCTAACTTTTTTCTTTTAATGGTTAAATTCCATTTATACTTCTATTTATATAGTTTAATGAAAACATTACATTTTCATTGTAAAATTAAAAAAAAATTTTTTATAAATTACTATAATTAATTCACTATATTCAAAGATTAATTAATCTCCATAACATCTTCAGTGTCATACTCTAAATATAAGCTATTTGAATATAAAATTATTATAAATATATATATAATAATTACTCAAAAAATAAATCTTAATAAATAAATTTTTAAATTATTATTTTGTAATAATTGATTAAACTGAGAATTTTTTACTAAATTATAATAAAGTTGTTGACCACCAAAATATTCTGATCAACCTTGATCAAAAGACTTTACTACTATTCTTCCTATAATTAAAGGATAATTAATAATTCCATATGTAGAAATATAAGGTATAAATCATATAGAACCTAAAAAAAATGAAGAATTATAATTATTTAAAGCCTTATTATAAAAATATATTGAGACATGAGAAATTAAATACCCAGTTAATCCTCCAATAATACAAACAAATAAAGTTAATAATTTTAATATTTGTGGTAATACAATAATTAATGGAGTAGGAAAAATTAATCAACTTAATATTCTTCCTCCAAAAATTCTTAACAATAATAATCCTAATATTCCTTTTAATATAATTCAACCTTCATCATTTAATAAATTTAAAGAAGAAAAATTTGAAACTCCAGTTATTGAATAATAAACTAAACGAAAAGAATAACATACTGTTAAACCTGTTGAAAAAAAATAAAGAAAAAATGAAAATATATTTACATAAGATAATCTTACCATTTCTAAAATTAAATCTTTTGAATAAAATCCTGCTAAAAATGGTATTCCACATAAAGCTAAATTTGCTACATTAAAACAAGAAGAAGTTAAAGGTATTATTGTTCTTAAATTTCCTATTAAACGAATATCTTGACAATTATTTATATTATGAATAATAGCTCCTGCACATATAAATAATAAAGCCTTAAATAATGCATGAGTAAGTAAATGAAAAAAAGCTAATTTATAATATCCTATAGATAAAATTCTTATTATTAAACCTAATTGACTTAATGTTGATAAAGCAATAATTTTTTTTAAATCAAATTCATAATTAGCTCCTAATCCTGATATAAATATAGTTAAACCAGAAACTAATAATAAAAAATTTCCTATTCAAGATCTTCTTAATACAATATTAAATCGAATCAATAAATATACCCCAGCAGTTACTAATGTAGAAGAATGAACTAAAGCTGAAACAGGAGTTGGTGCTGCTATAGCTGCAGGTAATCAAGAAGAAAAAGGAATTTGAGCTCTCTTAGTCATAGCTGCTAATATAATTAATATTCCTACAATTAATATTTCAGTATTATTTTTTATAACTTCTAAATAAAAAATATAATTTCATCTTCCATAATTTAATATTCAAGCAATAGCTAATAATAAAGCAACATCTCCAATTCGATTTGATAAAGCAGTTAATATTCCAGCATTATAAGACTTTACATTTTGAAAATAAATTACTAAACAATAAGAAACTAACCCTAATCCATCTCATCCTAATAAAATTCTAATTAAATTTGGACTAATAATTAATAATATTATTGATCTTACAAATATTAAAACTAATATAATAAAACGATTAATTTTATAATCTCTTTCTATATATTCCTTTCTATAATAAATTACTAAAGAAGAAATTATTAAAACAAAAGATATAAAAATTAATCTTATTCAATCAAATAATAATGTTATTACAATACTTATTGAATTAATAGAAACAACTTCCCATTCAATGAAAATTAAATAATCTTCTATAATAAAAATTACTCCTAATAAAAAACTTAATAATCTAAAAGAAAATAATGATAAAAAACTAATACTACAAATTGATAAATGTTTCACGATTTAAAAAGATTTTATCTTATCATTGACACCACAAATCAATATTTTTATTAAACTATTTAAATACAATCATAATATACATATATCTCTTTTTAAAATTAATAAATTTAAAGGAAATCAATGTAAAAATAATAATAAATATTCACGAATTAAACCCCCACTAAATGAATATACACCAGAAAATAACTTTCCATGTTGTCTATAAGCATATAAATATAAAGTATAAGCAGCTCTAAAAAAAGATAATAAAGATAATATTAATATAGTAATTCATGATCAACTAACAATTCTATTAATTAAAGAAATTTCACCTAATAAATTTAAAGTTGGTGGAGCTGCTATATTTGCAGAACTTAATAAAAATCATCATAAAGCTATAGAAGGTATAAAATTTAATATTCCTTTATTAATTAATAAACTACGACTTCCTATTCGTTCATAAGAAATATTTGCTAAACAAAATAAACCAGATGAACATAATCCATGTGCAATTATTAAAGTATAAGAACCACAAATTCCCATATAATTTAAAGTTATTAAACCTGCTAATACAATTCCTATATGAGCAACCGAAGAATAAGCAATTAAAGCTTTTAAATCAGTTTGTCGCAAACAAATTAAACTAACTAATACACCACCAACCAATCTAATTCTAATTCAAATAAAATTAAATTTTATTCCTAATAATTGTAAAAAAGGAAATACACGTAATAAACCATATCCTCCTAATTTTAATATAATTCCAGCTAAAATTATTGATCCTGAAACAGGAGCTTCTACATGAGCTTTAGGTAATCATAAATGAACTAAAAATATAGGTATTTTAACTAAAAAAGCTATTACTAAAGAAAAATAAAGAATTTCATAATTAAAAATATAATTATTTAATAAATAAAAATTTATTAAACCTGTTACCTTATACAAATAAAAAATCCCAATTAATATAGGTAAAGAAACTAATAAAGTATAAAATAATAAATAAATTCCTGCTTGTAAACGTTCTGGTTGATAACCTCATCCTAAAATTAAAAATAAAGTAGGAATTAAACTTCTTTCAAAAAATAAATAAAATATAAATAAACTTATTCTTCTAAAAGTTAATACTAATATAATTAATAATAATAAAATATTTAATAAAAATAAATTAACATAATTTCTATATTTAAAAATTGATTCACTTGCTATTAACATTAAACAAACAATTCACAATCTTAATAAAATTAAACCATAAGAAATTATATCACAACCAAATAAATAAGAAATTCTTATAAAATAATTTGAAAATTTATTTATTAAAATAAAAATAAAACTTAATAAAAACAAAAATCTTTGAACCATTCAATATCTATTACGAATAAAACATAAAGGAAATAAAAATAAAATTCTAATAATAATTTTTAACATTGTAAAATATTAAATCTTTGAAAATAATCATTTCCATGTGTACGAATTATTGAAACTAAAATAGAAAGTCCTAATGCACCTTCACAAACACTAAAAACTAAAAATATTATTCTAAAAAAATTTTCAAAATTTATTATATTTAAATAAATAAATAATAACAAAAATAATCTTAATACAATATATTCTAAACTTAATAATATTGATAATAAATGTTTACGATTAGAAACAAAAGTTAATACTCCTATAATAAATAAAATTCTTAATAAATTTCAATTTAAAATTATTAACATTAGTTTTAATAGTTTAATAAAAACATTGGTCTTGTAAATCAAAAATAAGAATTTTTCTTTTAAAACTTCAAGAGAAAAGAAATTCTTTATCATTAATCCCCAAAATTAATATTTTAATTAAACTACCTCTTGATATTATTCAATTAATTTTAATATCATTATTATTTATTTTTAATTTTATTTTCATAAATATAAAACATCCTTTAGCAATAGGATTAACATTATTAATCCAAACATTTTTAATTTCTATATTAACAGGATTAATAACTAAAAGATTTTGATTTTCATATATTTTATTTCTAGTATTTATTGGTGGAATATTAGTTTTATTTATTTATGTTACATCCTTAGCCTCAAATGAAATATTTTCATTTTCTATTAAATTACTAATAATTTCAATTATTTTTATTTTAACAACATTTTTAACAATTTATTTTATTGATAAAAATTTATTACTTCAATATTCAAATTATGAAATAAATTCAATTATTAATATAAATTCTTATTTAATAGAAAATTCTTTAATATTAAATAAATTATACAATTATCCTACAAATTTATTAACAATTTTATTAATAAATTATTTATTAATTACATTAATTGCAGTTGTAAAAATTACTAAATTACATAAAGGACCACTACGAACTATATTTAACTAATGAATAAACCTTTACGAATTATGAATAAACCTTTACGAATTAAACATCCAATTTTTAAAATTGCTAATAATGCATTAGTTGATTTACCAGCTCCAAGAAATATTTCATCATGATGAAATTTTGGATCCTTACTTGGTCTTTGCTTAATTATTCAAATTTTAACCGGATTATTTTTAGCAATACATTATACAGCAGATGTAAATATAGCTTTTAATAGAGTAAATCACATTTGTCGAGATGTTAATTATGGTTGATTATTACGAACTATACATGCTAATGGTGCATCATTCTTTTTTATTTGTATTTATTTACATATTGGACGAGGTATTTATTATGGATCATATTTATATACTCAAACATGATTAATTGGAGTAATTATTTTATTCTTAGTTATAGGAACTGCTTTTATAGGTTATGTTTTACCTTGAGGTCAAATATCTTTCTGAGGAGCTACTGTAATTACTAATTTATTATCAGCAATTCCTTATTTAGGAATTGATTTAGTTCAATGAGTATGAGGAGGATTTGCTGTAGATAATGCAACATTAACTCGATTTTTTACTTTTCATTTTATTTTACCTTTTATTGTATTAGCTATAACAATAATTCATTTATTATTTCTACATCAAACAGGATCTAATAATCCTATTGGATTAAATTCTAATATTGATAAAATCCCATTTCATCCTTATTTTACTTATAAGGATATTGTAGGATTTATTATTATATTAATAATCTTAATTTTATTAGTACTAATTAGTCCTAATCTACTAGGAGACCCAGATAATTTTATCCCTGCTAATCCTTTAGTAACACCTGTACATATTCAACCCGAATGATATTTTTTATTTGCTTATGCTATTCTTCGTTCAATTCCAAATAAATTAGGAGGAGTAATTGCATTAGTATTATCTATTGCAATTTTAGCAATTTTACCTTTTTATCATTTAAGAAAATTTCGAGGAATTCAATTTTATCCTTTAAATCAAATTTTATTTTGAATAATAGTAGTTACTGTAATTTTATTAACATGAATTGGAGCTCGACCAGTTGAAAATCCTTATGTTTTAGTAGGTCAAATTTTAACAGTTGTTTATTTTTCTTATTTTATATTAAATCCATTAATTATTAAATGATGAGATAAATTATTAAATTAGTTAATGAGCTTGAAATAAGCATATGTTTTGAAAACATAAGATAGAAATTAAATTTTCTATTAACTTTATACTTAAAATAATTCACTACAATATATAAAATAAAAAAATTTTAAATCCTACAAAAAATAATAAAAAATTTAATGAAAAAGGTAAAAAACTTTTTCAAGCTAAATATATTAATTTATCATATCGAAAACGAGGTAAAGTTCCACGAACTCAAATAAATATAAAAGAAATAAAAGATAATTTAATATAAAAAAATAATGAAAAAATATCTCTTCCCAAAAATATTACACAAAATAATATACTTATGAATAAAATACTTGCATATTCAGCTAAAAAAATTAAAGCAAATCCACCACTTCTATATTCAACATTAAATCCAGAAACTAATTCAGATTCCCCTTCAGCAAAATCAAAAGGTGTTCGATTAGTTTCTGCTAAAGAAATTCTAAATCATACTAAAGCTATAGGAAATAAAATAAATAAAAATCAAATAAATAATTGATATTTATAAAATATTAATATATTATAACTACCAATTAAAAAAATAAATCTCAATAAAATTAAAGCTAAACTTACTTCATATGAAATAGTTTGAGCAACTGCTCGTAATCCTCCTAACAAAGCATAATTTGAATTTGATGATCAACCAGCAATTATTACAGTATAAACACCTAATCTAGTACAACATAAAAAAAATAATAATCCTAAATTAAATGAAAATAATTTAATAAATAAAGGTATACATATTCAAACTAATAAAGACAAAAATAATGAAAAAATTGGAGAAAAATAATAAGAAATATAATTAGATAATAATGGATAAGTCTGTTCCTTAGTAAATAATTTAATTGCATCACAAAAAGGTTGAGGAATTCCTATAATTCCAACCTTATTAGGTCCTTTACGAATCTGAATATATCCTAATACTTTACGTTCCAAAAGAGTTAAAAAAGCAACTCTTACTAAAACAAAAATAATTAATAATAAACTTCTAACAATAAATAATAAAATTTCTATATAAAACAAGTACTATTTGTAATAAAAATTACATATATAAATTCTAAATTTATTGCACTAATCTGCCAAAATAGTATATTACTTATATTCAATATAAAAATAATTATTTATTAAATATTAGGTCCTTTCGTACTATAATATTTTATTTTTTTAAAGATAGAAACCAACCTGGCTTACGCCGGTTTGAACTCAGATCATGTAAGAATTTAAAAGTCGAACAGACTTAAAATTTAAGCGGCTACACCTAAAATTATATCTTAATCCAACATCGAGGTCGCAATCTTTTTTATCGATATGAACTCTCCAAAAAAATTACGCTGTTATCCCTAAAGTAACTTAAATTTTTAATCGTTAATAACGGATCAATTATTCATTAATTAATGATAAAAAAAATTAAAAGTTTATTAAATTTTAATATCACCCCAATAAAATATTATTAATTATTAAAATAAAAAAATTCTACAAAATTATAATAATTTAAATATAAAGATTTATAGGGTCTTCTCGTCTTTTAAATAAATTTTAGCTTTTTAACTAAAAAATAAAATTCTAATATAAATATTTATGAAACAGTTAATATTTCGTCCAACCATTCATACCAGCCTTCAATTAAAAGACTAATGATTATGCTACCTTTGCACAGTTAGTATACTGCGGCCATTTAAAAATTTCAGTGGGCAGGTTAGACTTTAAATTAAATTCAAAAAGACATGTTTTTGTTAAACAGGCGAACATTAAATTTGCCGAGTTCTTTATAAAAACTTATCAAATAAAAATATTTCTACATTTAATATACTAATTTTATCATTATTATTTTATTTTTTAAATTAAAATAAATACTTTAATAAATTAATCAAAATTTAATAAATAATTTCATTAATTAAATAAATTAAAACAATTTTTTTAATAATAGCTATTTCTAAGCTTATATTTATAAATATATTTATTTATTTTTGATATTTTATTTTATAGCTTATCCCATAAAATATTAAAATTAAATAATTATTAAATTAATTTAACTAATTTAATAATATAAAATTTCTAAATTAAATTTATTTCTTAAAGAACTAGATACCTTTAAAACCGAATAACATTTCATTTCTAATATATTATTATAAATAATTTTATTACATTAACTTAAATAATATATTAACTCTTTTAAAATCGAGAAAATTAAAATAATTAATTTTTATTTAATAAACCCTGATACACAAGGTACAATAAATTAAATTTTCTTTTATAATAATAATTTTTCAAATTATTTCAATTTTCTTTCACAATACTACTAAACTATAATTAATATTATTTGTTATTTAAAAAATACTAAAACAATTAAATTTATAATTATTTTTAATAAATTAATTTAATAAATAATAAAATTAATAAATAAATTCTAATCAACTTATATTGATTTGCACAAAAATCTTTTCAATGTAAATGAAATGCTTTACTAAATAAGCTTTAAATTGCATTCTAGATACACCTTCCGGTACATCTACTATGTTACGACTTATCTTACCTTAATAATAAGAGTGACGGGCGATGTGTGCATATTTTAGAGCTAAAATCAAATTATTAATCTTTATAATTTTACTATCAAATCCACCTTCAAAAAATTTTTCATATTTTAATTCGTATAAATAAATTTATTGTAACCCATTTCTACTTAAATATTAGCTACACCTTGATCTGATATATTTTTTAATAAAAAATTATGAAAATTAATATTCTTATAAAATATTCTAATAACGACGGTATATAAACTGAATACAAATTTAAGTAAGGTCCATCGTGGATTATCGATTATAGAACAGGTTCCTCTGAATAGACTAAAATACCGCCAAATTTTTTAAGTTTCAAGAACATAACTACTACTACCTTAATTTTATTTTTTACATTTTAAATAATAGGGTATCTAATCCTAGTTTATTTCTAAAATTTATAAGCTTCAATTAATATAATAATAATAATAATAAATTTAAAATTTCACCTAATAAATTTATATTTATTTAATAAAATAAAATTTAACTATATATTAAATAAATTTATTTGCATTATTCGTATAACCGCGACTGCTGGCACAAATTTAGTCAATACTATTTAATATTACTATTTCTAAATTTCTTTAATTAATAATATTAATTACTGAGAATATTATTTTTATAATTATTATTTAAATAAATATATTTTCTTACAAAAATTTACATGTAAATTAAATTAATAATAAATTTTTAAGCTAAAATAAAACTTTATACTTATAAAATTTATATTTTTAATATTTTTAATTTTTATTAATTTAAATTAAATAATTAAAATTAGTTATATTATTATATTTATTTATTTAAAAATAATTATTTTTAAGTAATTCCTCACACGAAATTTTAAATTATAATTAATAAATATAAAATATATTTATTAAAAAATATTTTATAATACATTAAAATTTAATTAATTAATCCCCTAAATTAATTAATTAAATATATTTAATATAAATATAAATTAATATTAAATTAAAAATTTATAAAAATTTAAAAATTTTTAAAAATTAATTTTTTTAAATAAAATTAATTATTTATATATATAATTAATTAAATTATAAATTATTAATTAATTATCCCCTAAATAATTAATATTATAATTTATTATATAAATAATTATATATATATAAATTTAAAATTTAATAAATAATTTAATATATATATATATATATAAATTATATTATAAAATTAAATTAATTATCCCCTAAATAATTAATTTAATTTTATAATATATAATTTAAATTAAATTATCCCCTAATAATTTAATTTAAATAAATAAAATCACTTTTAAAAATATGTATGAAAAAATATTTATTTAAAAAATATTTTTAATAATTTAAAATTTAAACTTATAATATAATTTAAATATAAAACAAAATTATTTTATTATAATAAATTAAATAATTAAAAATAGTATAATTAAATAAAAAAAATAAAATATTTATTATATAAAAATTAACATTTTTGAAAATCTTTTCACATAATTTTTTTTTTTTTTTTTATATATAAATAATTTTAACTAGCACAAAATTCTTCAAATTCCTTTACTAAAAAAAGTTCCAATGAAATTTAATCTTTATTTTTTTTTTATATTGAAGGATGCAAAATTTTTTTTTCAGTCCTATACAAGGTATCAATAAATATTTATTAATATATAAATATTTAATTAATTAATATATAATCTATTAATTTATAGAAAAAAATAAAAGCTTCAATCCAATTAAGAAGCTTAGGCTTATAAAATTTAATTAATTTATTTTTATCTAATGTAATAAGAATAATGATATAATTAAATATATATATATATAAATAATTTATATGTATATATATATTGATTAATTAAATATTTATATATTAATATTATTATATATATATATATATTTATAATAATATTGTAAATATATATAATCTATTGCATATAATATTAATATAAATATAATATTGTTATATATATATATTATTATAAATATATTTATCTATATATATATAATATATTTATATATAATATAATATAAATATAAATATAATATACAATATATATATAATATATATATATATATAATATATTTATATATAATATAATATATATATAAATATAATATACAATATATATATAATATATATATATATAATATATTTATATATAATATAATATAAATATAAATATAATATACAATATATATATAATATATATATAATATATATATAATATATATATAAATATAATATATAATATAATATAAATATAAATAATATAAATATTATATATTATATTTATATATATAATATAATATATATATATTTATATATATAATATATATATATAATAAATGTTTATTATATATATATATAATATATATATGTTATATAAATATTTATATAATATTTAAAAATACAAAAATTTTCATACAAAATTTTATAAATAAATAAATTCTTTTTGAAATATAAAAATATTTCCAAATAAATAAATTTCTTTTTAAAAATTTGTATGAAAAAATATTTATTTAAAATATATTCCAAATAAATAAATTTCTTTTTAAAAATATGTATGAAAATATATTTATTTTTTTTTAAAAAAAAAAAAAAAAAAAAAAAAAAAAAAAAATTTTTCTCATACATGAAAATATATTTATAAAAAAAATTAATGTAAATATATTTTTCTTTTTTTAATATAAATGAAAATATATTTATTTTAAAAAAAATTGATTTTTTTATAATTACTATTTTTAATTATTTAGTTTATAATAATTTTTTTTTTAATTAAATATTTTTAAAAAAAAATTACTATAAACTAAATCAAAAATATTTTTTTTGTATGAAAAAATATTTATTTAAATTTTATTTTTTACATGAAAATATATTTATTTAAAAATGTTAATGAATTGCCTGAAAAAAGGATTACCTTGATAGGGTAAATCATGTAATTACATTACATTCATTAATATAATTATATTTAATAGAATTAAACTATTTCTAAAAGTATCAAAAACTTTTGTGCATCATACACTAAAATATATATATATACACTTAAAAAGATAAGCTAATTAAGCTACTGGGCTCATACCCCATTTATAAAGGTTTTAATCCTTTTCTTTTTAATTATTAATAATTCTTCAAAAATTATATTTTTATATATTTTAATAATAGGAACTATAATTTCTATTTCAGCTAACTCCTGATTAGGAGCTTGAATAGGACTAGAAATTAATTTATTAGCTTTTATTCCCCTAATAAGAGATAATAAATTAATATCAACAGAAGCTTCATTAAAATATTTTTTAACACAAGCATTAGCTTCTTCTGTATTTTTATTTGCAGTAATTTTATTTTTACTAAATTCAAATAAATTAAATTCAAATTATTTTATAGAAATAATTTTATTTTCTTCTCTTCTTTTAAAAAGAGGTTCAGCTCCTTTTCATTTTTGATTCCCAAATGTAATAGAAGGATTATCATGAACTAATTCTTTAATTTTAATAACTTGACAAAAAATTGCTCCTTTAATATTAATTTCTTACATTATTTTTAAACCTCTAATAATTTTAAGAATTATTTTATCTAGAATTATTGGAGCACTTGGAGGATTAAATCAAACTTCTTTACGAAAATTGATAGCTTACTCTTCAATTAATCATTTAAGATGAATATTAATAGCAATATATAATAGAACAATTTTATGAATAACCTATTTTATATTTTATTCATTATTAACATTTTCAATAATTTATATATTTAATATATTTAAAATTTCTCATATTAATCAATTATTTTCATTATTTTATTATAATAAAATAATAAAATTTATATTATTTTTTAATTTATTATCTTTAGGAGGATTACCTCCATTTTTAGGATTTTTACCTAAAATGTTAGTAATTCAATCATTGACATTAAATAATCAATTATTTTTATTAACAATTATAGTAATTATAACTTTAATTACATTATATTTTTATATACGACTATGTTATAGTGCTTTCATAATAAATTATTATGAAAATACTTGATTAACATATTCTATTTATAATTCTTTTAAATTAAAAAATTTTTTAATTTTTTCATTTTTTTCTTTATTTGGTTTATTTATAGTAATTTCTTTATATTTTATATTTTAAGGCTTTAAGTTAAAAAAACTAATAGCCTTCAAAGCTATAAATATAAGAAAAATCTTTTAAGCCTTATAAATAAGCTTTAGTAAAAAATTACTCCTTTAGAATTGCAGTCTAATGTCATATTATATGACTATAAAGCCTTATTTTTGATTAAAGAGAATAATTCTCATAAATAGATTTACAGTCTATTGCCTAAATTTCAGCCATTTAA